GTATTGTGGACATTCCCTCATTTCCATTCTGGATCATCTTAATCTTAAGTTTCCTCTTTATTGAAAAAATACCATTATTGGCTTGGCTCACTATTCATCGAACCCTACCGATTGATTGATCTAGCAATGATGGAATGGATATTCTGTTTACTGAATCACATAAAATCTTAGTCAACTCCATCCATATATAATATATATCATACGTATGAACGGAAGCAAGACAGAGAAGAGAAATGGAGGGGGCTTTTTCGATGCAAGTTCGATTTTGAGCTTGAGCCAGGTACAAATAGAAAGAAATGGAAATTTAGAAAGCATTCCCAGGAAAAATTCTGTCACTTAGGGAGTCTTTTATTGGATATCAAACGGATATCAAAATTGATCCAATTTATACCTAATTCTTTTATTATTATTATGATATTATTGTGATATTATGATCAGGGTGCAAAAGAATAAAAAATCAATGAATTTAGGATTCAATCAGCTCTCTATGAATGAGATAAAAACAGAAGAATCAGGAACAGAATAGAGTCTCCCCTTTTTTTAGCACACGCAATTGAATGTTCAAAAAGGAATTCGCAAATTTTGGTAGTATAATTTATAAAATACAAAAATACAATGGAATTGCGTACGTATATAGTCATAGGAGTAATCTTTAGGAAGTACATGCCAATATAGCTATCCGTATATCACATCTTTTATCATAATTGAACTTGGTGCAACATAGGTTAGGTCGCACTCTATACATAATATACATAATGTCTATCTTCTATTCATATTCAATGAAATATTCAAGCACGATGATCCTATATAGGTGCATAAGAAATAGAATCGGGCTTGGTATCCACGTATAAAAATTTCTGTTCTGGAGTTTACACTGTTCTGGGGTTTACATATACACATAGATTTTCTTAGAATTCTAATTGAGAATGTAATAGATAATGATTAGTCGTAAATCAATTTGGATTTTGCATCCATTAAGGTAATAAAAATGGAGATACAAAATGAAGAGCTGTTTACTAATTCAAAGTAAAAAAAGTAAGTAAGAGTAAAAGAGTAAAAAAGAGTAATAAGTAAATAGTTAATGAAGTAAAGAGTGAATTATTCTAAATTGCCCTGCATTTTACAGTCTGTGACCGGGGTCGGGAGGTAATTTTTTAAGCGACGCGTGTTTTGAGATAAAATCAATCGAAGAAAAGAATAGAAACAGGATCCAATAAAAAAGAGGAATTATTGTTTGGAAAAAAAATAAGTAAAATGGGATTCAAGATCCAAGAATAAAAGAAATTAATAAAGTAAAAAATTCAAATCAAAACAAAATGAGGAGAGGGAAAGAAATAGAATATAATAATTAGAAGAATACTAAGAATATATATATATAATTCTATACTATCTATACTATCTATAATCTATAATTTCGAAAATTTAGAATTTCTTTATCCATTTTGGATGGAATTTGGCGGCATGGCCAAGTGGTAAGGCGGGGGACTGCAAATCCTTTATCCCCAGTTCGAATCTGGGTGTCGCCTGATCAACAAAAAAATACTTGGAATTTCTTAATCCTGTTGATCGAACTTGACAAATTTCTGTCGATACTTGATTTTGAGAACCCATAGGCCTAAGGCCTATAAAAGACTGTCATCTTTTTTCTCAAAATATGGGTTTTCTGAGTGTGGCTCAAAAAGGTACCAATAAATCTGAAGCAACCCAATCTTATTAATGATTGGTTTGGGCTATTCTGAATTGAATCAAATAAAAGAAATAGTGAGAATTCATTCTGGGCATCAGAACTATGAAAGTAAGAAGTCGGAAATCTTGGTATCCAAAGGTTCCTAAGAGACACTCCCTTTTAGCTACTAAGGTTGAAGAAAGGATTCTAAAAATAAAAAAGACTATAAAGACTCCCTAATTATTTTACAATAGAACTTTCTTAATATTGAGGTAGTGTCTACTAACTCTGTCTGCGATGAAATTAGATTGGATCGGCTGATGGTAATTTCATTTACTAATTGTGGCAAAGAACTGAAGATACTTTGTATCCAGACTCACTAGAAGCTTTGAGTCCTGCTCATAAATTTCATCAGAATGGTTGAATGACTCTTCTTTCTATTTGTATATCTTATTTTTTCTTCAATTTCTATTGAATAAGAAATCTAGGAACTTTTTATGAGTGGATTCATGAAATTGTTTCATAAAGAGCCGTAAGTAAGAATCCTATTTTGACTCTGCACCATTGATTCCACTATGATTATAAATCAATAATGGAATAATTCCTTCATTTCATAGAGATAGGGGACATCATTCGCATGGATATAGTAAGTCTCGCTTGGGCTGCTTTAATGGTAGTGTTTACATTTTCTCTTTCACTTGTAGTATGGGGAAGAAGTGGGCTTTAGAGCTAGGAATATTACTAATTTAGTACTTTACTGAAAAATATACTTGTATCAATTGTGATTGTTTTGCGAAAGCTTAAAAAAAAACTTGACTTGCTTTAGTTTATCTA